AAGATATATCAAAAAAATAAATTTGGGTCGTTATAGAACACTGTATTCTATGGTAAGTAATGTGGTATGGTAACAATGATTCAAAAGTATGAATTGAATAGAGTAAAAGAGGGGGGGGGGAAATAGTATAGTAGAAAAAAAGTTATACAAAACTATATACGAATCGCCCACACCCTCTTCTCTCTTTTTTATTTAATATTGAATAATTAATTATTCAAAAATTTCAAATTCATTAATTGACTTTCGTTTGATTCCGACGAAATTCTGTAAAAACCCCCGCTTTCTTTAAAATATCATAAACAGTTCCTGTAGGTTGAGCGCCTTTTTCAAGAAAATATAGAATACCGGGAATATTTAAATAGGTTTGATTATTTATCGGATCATAAAAACCCACTTTCCGAAGATCTCTTCCTTCTCTTCGGGATCGCACATCGATTGCAACGATTCGATAAAGGGCTCATTGGGATAGATGTAGATGAACTATAACCCCCCCTAGAAACGTATACGAAGTTTTCCCCTCGTACGGCTCGAGAAATCACAAATTAGATCTATCTATAGAATTTGAATGTTAAATAGATCCGATAACATGAGCAAATCAATTAGGTTATGGACTATTTAATACTTTTTCTTTATCGAAAAAAATGATTTGTATTCTCATAACTCAAGTTGGATAACTCTGAAATAGCTCAAAAGAAAAGCCTTAGTTATTTCATTTTTGAGTGGTCTCTAACCCCTTTTTCTTTATCTCATTTAGAATATTTTTAGATTCTTCATCCTTTCCTTGATCTAGTTGTCGAGACAGTTGAAAACGGGTATTTTCTTGTTCCAAAATACTTTATCTTTGCCTTGAATCATTGGGTTTAGACATTACTTCGGTGAATTTTAATCATTTCAAAACGACAGCAACATGTCCCTTTTTATGATTTCTTTCTATCAAAGAATCATATGAACGGTAGATTCCCACATGATACACTTTTGATCAAAAGAGTTTCACTAATTCGAACAACCCCCCCCTTTTTTTTTACTTGCTCGAATTGGATCCTTTCGGTTTCTAGATCGAAAAGATACTTACGAAGTTGTTCCAACTTATTAATTGGCATTAACCCTAGACCCTTGCCCCTGAAAAACGAATCAATACTTTCTACTCGAGCTACATCCTATACTGTTAACATGAAACCCCAACAAAAAGGGGTTCTAGTGGAACAAAAGAAAAGATGTCGAGCCAAGAGCACCTTCATTTCTTTTTTTTTATAGAATAGAAAATGGTGGGTGTAAGAATCCACAGATGATCATGTCTGTCAAGTCGCGCGTTGCTTTTTACCACATCGTTTCAAACGAAGTTTTACCATAACATTCCTCTAGTTTGGAACTAGTATGTAATTGATTCAATTATAGAATCATGAATAGTCATTTGTTTGATCTTTCGTAGGAATCTATATTTTTCTTCTTTGTATATGAATCGGTAGTTTCGAAATAAATCTTATCATGAATTTCCTTTCAATGCCTTTTTTATTTTATTGGATTATCCAATATTTTTTTTTTTCTTTATTAATTTCTAAATATTACGAATCAAAAAAGTGCTTTTTATTGAATCTACAGTCGATCTTCAAGTAAGGTGAAGAGATTTACAATTAGTTATTCGAGACAAATCAAATACGAGTTGAAATACCTAAAAATAAGGCTTAAAAAAAGACATGTGTTACGTATATAACTTGAGGATTTGTTAATAAGATTTGTACAGACACAGCTATTGAAATTGATATCCTCCGTTGTTGATTAACTCTTATTATAAGGTCCATAATTAATTCGAAATAACTAACTAAGATAAAATAGGACTATCGTAAGGGAGTGGCTATACGACGAAAGGCGCATTCAGCCCCCTTTGAATTTATTTCAAATTATTGTTTGTGTTGTGATCTATCTTCTTACCTGGATCAAAATCCGATATAGTTCCATCTATCTGTATGTATTTTTTGTTTTGCGATGTATTTATTTGAACTCAATTTGTGAAAAAGCTACGATTCACAGAAAAATAGAATGATTCAAAATCAGAAACAAGAATAACATCATATCCATTCAATATTCTACTCTTAAATCTTAAAGAGAAGTTAGTTAAAAAAAAGACAATCTTTCATTATTTTGATAATGTCTATTTCTATATATAGAAATTTAAAATATGTATTTTATACAAATAATATGTATTTCCTGGGACGGAAGGATTCGAACCTCCGAATAGCGGGACCAAAACCCGTTGCCTTACCACTTGGCCACGCCCCATTTCTATTTCTATTCGATATTACAAAACACTAGTATTGGTATTGGTTATTCGTCAATTCCAGTCCAAATCTCGACGGACTCTACTGTTCCTATGATTTTGACACGTGTAGATATAGAATGAAACTGAATTTATTGATCATTACATATAATTCAATTAAGATATTGTATGAAAGGATGATTTCTTCAATTCGCAAAAGAAAAGAAAATAGAATAATTTTTGATTGAGTGAGTTCAAAAAAAAAGAGTTTTGGTCTACCTTACTTTCGTCATTTTTAACGTATATCAATTATCAATAATATATTATTATATTAACTCAATAAAAATACAATTATCTCCAAGTCCAATAAAAAAAATGTTTGTTATGCTTAATATCTTTAGTTTGATCTGTCTTAATTCCGACCTTTATTCGAGTAGTTTTTTCTTAGCCAAATTACCTGAGGCCTACGCTTTTTTGAATCCAATCGTAGATATTATGCCAGTAATACCCCTTTTCTTTTTTCTCTTAGCCTTTGTTTGGCAAGCTGCTGTAAGTTTTCGATAAAATTTTTAATACTATCCTAGACATGATTTATTCTAGAAAAAAATGCTAACAACGGATAAGATCAGAGGATAAGATCAGATAAGTCTTAGAGTATGAATGAACCCTCGATTTAAACAATTCTTAGATCGTTTTTTCGATAAATCTGAATCGCCCCATTTACTCATTCGGATTTCATTTATTGAAAGATCCTATTAGAGTCCTCACAACAGGGGGTCGTTTTTTGTAATGAAAGAATCGACTCTTATTACAAATGCATTTCTGATAATTTTTTTATTTCATTTATTGATATCAAAATAGGATATGTGGTATAAAAATGGAGAATCTATTCTCTTTTTTTTTTTTTCAAAAAAAAAGGATCTTGGAGATTGTGTAATGCTTACTCTCAAACTCTTTGTTTACACAGTAGTGATATTCTTTGTTTCTCTCTTCATCTTCGGATTCCTATCTAATGATCCAGGACGTAATCCTGGACGTGAAGAATAAGAATGAAAAAAGGGCCTTTAAAAATTATAAATGAAAATTTAAAAATAATAAGAAATTAATTCCAAAAAAAAAGAGGGGGGGGTTCGAAAAATTGGAATTTTTAAATCAAATACCAAATTCTCAACGGAAAGAGAGGGATTCGAACCCTCGGTACGCAAAAGTCGTACAACGGATTAGCAATCCGACGCTTTAGTCCACTCAGCCATCTCTCCGAATTGAAAAGGATAATTACTATGTTACATTCTTACATTACACAAAAAGGAATACTTGAAAAAATCCCCTCTGTATCTATTGTATCTATTTTTTTTAGATATTACGATATTTATTATTGGACTAGATTGATATATACAACTTTAATATATATAACTTTTATAAGCAATCCTATTTAGATCAAGAAAAAGCTCGAAAAAAGCTTGAAAGATCTATTTTGAATACAAAAATATCCGTCCGAAAGATCTTTTTTATTTGCTTTTCACGGCCTGGCCCGGTCAGTAACCAGCCGGGCCCTTTTTTTGTTCCAAATCATAGAAAAAAGCTTTTGCTTTATTTGAAAAAGTAAATGCTTGTTATTGAAACAACAATCCGAATTAAGGACTATTTCCTTATCTAGGAAATCATATAGAATCAAAGTGTCATTTCTTATTATTAGAATTCTAATATTTTTTCTTTTTTTAAGTAAATAAGTAAAGTCAATAAAAAAGAAAAAATGGAACTGCGGATTGTTGTCCAGTGAATTTCTATGTCATGACATAAATAGTTTTATCGCGCCGTATCCGGCCAAAACCCTCCATCATAAAGAAAGAACGTGTTATTTATTATTTAGTTAGTTTAATTGTCAGTACTCTTTTCCTTTCCTAATCTGATTAGGTCGACTGACAAAGCAGGTCCATTTTATAATATTCATTATTATTTTCTGATCCTGTCTTGATTACGTCCGATTTTCTTGTTCGACAAAAAGTGTATTTATATACAATAATCGCATTGTAGCGGGTATAGTTTAGTGGTAAAAGTGTGATTCGTTTTCTTAATCCCTTGTATAGTTAAGGGGTCGCTCGGTTTGATTCATATTCCGAGCAGAAACTTTATTTCTTAAAAGGATTTAATCTTTTACCTCGCAATGAAGGGTTCGGGTAAAAATATACATTCTCGTGATTTGTATCCAAAGATTAAGTAGAAATTGAAAATTTGGATTATAAAATTGCGAAACATAATTTTTGTTTGAATTGGATCAATACTTCCAATTTAATAAGTATGAGTAAAAGATCCATGGATAAAGATAGAAAGGTCTATTTCTAATCGTAACTAAATCTTCAATTTTTGGTTTATTTTATATAGGAAAAGTTGAAGCAAAATAGCTAGTAAAGGATGTCTTTAGTTTACTAGAGACATGGACATATATTTTTTTTAGCTCGGTGGAAACAAAATACTTTTCCTAATCCTAAGGATTATTTCAAATAGAAATAGAGAACGAAGTAACTAGGACTATTGTTAGAATATCTTCTTCCTTATTCTAGAGGGATTGTCTAGAAAGCGAATTGTTTTGAATGTATTCAAAAAGAAAAGCTGACATAGATGTTATGGGTCGAATTTGATTATTTCATTCACTTATTATTTATATATTTAATATATATCTATATTTGGAAATTTATCCATCTTCCATTCCATAAAGGAGCCGAATGAAACCAAAGTTTCATGTTCG